AATGTATTGTCAAATATTCAATATGATTCCACAAGATCAAGATCTATTTTCGTTCAAGTAAGGGATTCTAGCCAATTGAAAGGATCTTCTGATCAATCCATAGATCATTTCGATTCCATTAGAAATGAGGATTCAGAATATCCCACATTGATCGATCAAACAGAGATTCAGCAACTAAAAGAAAGATCGATTCTTTGGGATCCTTCCTTTCTTCAAACGGAACGAACAGAGATAGAATCAGATCAATTCCCGAAATGCCTTTTTGGATCTTCCTCAATGTCCCGGCTATTCACGGAACGTGAGAAGCAGATGAATAATCATCTGCTTCCGGAAGAAATCGAAGAATTTCTTGGGAATCCTACAAGATCAATTCGTTCTTTTTTCTCTGACAGATGGTCAGAACTTCATCTGGGTTCGAATCCTATTGAGAGGTCCACCAGAGATCAGAAATTTTTGAAGAAAAAACAAGATGTTTCTTTTGTCCCTTCCAGGCGAGCGGAAAATAAGGAAATGGTTGATATATTCAAGATAATTACGTATTTACAAAATACCGTCTCAATTCATCCTATTTCATTCTTGAACAAAAATCCATTTTTTGATTTATTTCATCTATTCCATGACCGGAACAAAAGGGGATACACGTTACACCACGATTTTGAATCAGAAGAGAGATTTCAAGAAATGGCAGATCTATTCACTCTATCAATAACCGAGCCGGATCTGGTGTATCATAGGAGATTTGCCTTTTCTATTGATTCCTACGGGTTGGATCAAAAAAAATTCTTGAATCAGGTATTCAACTCCAGAGATGAATCGAAAAAGAAATCTTTATTGGTTCTACCTCCTCTTTTTTATGAAGAGAATGAATCTTTTTATCGAAGGATCAGAAAAAAATCGGCCCGGATCTACTGCGGGAATGATTTGGAAGATCCAAAACGAAAAACAGCGGTATTTGCTAGCAACAACATAATGGAGGCAGTCAATCAATATAGATTGATCCGAAATCTGATTCAAATCTATGGGTACATAAGAAATGTATCTAATCGATTCTTTTTAATGAATAGATCCGATCACAACTTCGAATATGGAATTCAAAGGGATCAAATAGGAAATGATACTCTGAATCATATAACTATAATGAAATATACGATCAACCAACATTTATCGAATTTGAAAAAGAGTCAGAAGAAATGGTTTGATCCTCTTATTTCTCGAACCGGGAGATCCATGAATCGGGATCCTGATGTATATAGATACAAATGGTCCAATGGGAGCAAGAATTTCCAGGAACATTTGGAACATTTCCTTTCTGAACAGAAGAACCATTTTCAAGTAGTGTTCGATCGGTTACGTATTAATCAATATTCGATTGATTGGTCCGAGGTTATAGACAAACAAGATTTGTCTAAGTCACTTCGTTTCTTTTTGTCCAAGTCACTTCGTTTCTTTTTGTCCAAGTCACTTCTCTTTTTGTCCAAGTCACTTCCCCTTTTCTTTGTGAGTATCGGGAATACCCCCATTCATAGGTCCGAGATCCACATCTATGAATTGAAAGGTCCGAATGATCAACTCCGCAATCAGTTGTTAGAATCAATAGGTGTTCAAATCGTTCATTTGAATAAATTGAAACCCTTCTTATTGGATGATCATGATACTTCCAAAAGACCGAAATCCTTGATCAATGGAGGAACAAGATTACCATTTTGCTTCAAAAAGATACCAAAGTGGGTGATTGACTCATTCCATACTAGAAATAATCGCAGGAAATCCTTTGATAACACGGATTCCTATTTATCAATGATATTCCATGATCGAGACAATTGGCTGAATCCCGTGAAACCATTTCATAGAAGTTCATTGATATCTTCTTTTTATAAAGCAAATCCACTTCGATTCTTGAATGATCCAAATCGCTTCTGGTTCTATTGTAACAAAAGATTCCCTTTTTATGTGGAAAAGACCCGTATCAATAATTATGATCCTACATATGAACAATTCCTCACTATCTTGTTCATTCGCAACAAAATATTTTCTTCGTGCGTCGGTAAAAAAAAACATATTTTTGGGGAGAGAGAGACTATTTTGCCAATCGAGTCACAGGTATCTGACATATTTATACCTAACGATTTTACACAAAGTGGTGACGAAAGGTATAACTTGTACAAATTTTTCCATTTTCCAATTCGATCCGAGCCATTCGTTCGTAGAGCTATTTACTCGATCGCAGACATTTCTACAACACCTCTAACAGAGGAACAAATAGTTCATTTTGAAAGAACTTATTGTCAGCCTCTTTCAGATATGAATCTATCTGATTCAGAAGGGAAGAACTTGCATGAGTATCTCAGTTTCAATTCAAACATGGATTTGATTCACACTCCATGTTCTGAGAAGGATTTCCCATCTGGAAAGAGGAAAAAAAAACGGAGTCTTTCTCTAAAGAAATGCGTTGAGAAAGGGCAGATGTATAGAACCTTTCGACGAGATAGTGCTCTTTTCAATCTCTCAAAATGGAATCTCTTCCAAACATATATGCCATGGTTCCTTACTTCGACAGGGTGGAAATATCTAAATTTCACCACCCTTTTAGAGATTTTTTCAGAACCATTGCCGATACTAAGGATACTAAGTAGCAGGCACAAATTTGTATCCGTTTTGAGAGATATTATGCATGTATCAGATATATCATGGCCAATTCCTCAGAAGATTCTTCCACAATGGACTCTGACTCTGAAAAGTAAGATTTCGAGTCTGATAAGTGAGATTTCGAGTAAGTGTTTACAGAATCTCCTTCTGTCCGAAGAAACGATTCATCGAAATAATGAGTCACCCGTTCCATTGATATGGACACATCTGAGATTAACAAATGCTCGGGAGTTCCTCTATTCAATCCTTTTCCTTCTTCTTGTTGCTGGATATCTCGTTCGCATACATCTTCTCTTTGTTTCCCGAGCCTCTAGTGAGTTACAGACAGAGTTAGAAAAGATCAAATCTTTGATGATTCCATCATACATGATTGAGTTGCGAAAACTTTTGGATAGGTATCCTACATCTGAATCTGAACTGAATTCTTTCTGGTTAAAGAATCTCTTTCTAGTTGCTCTGGAACAATTAGGAGATTTTCTGGAAGAAATACGGGTTTCTGCTTCTGGTGGCAACATGCTATTGGTTGGTGGTTCCGCTTATGGGGTCAAATCAATACGTTCTAAGAAGAAATATTTGAATATCAATCTCATCGATCTCAGAAGTATCATACAAAATCCCATCAATCGAATCGCTTTTTCGAGAAATACGAGACATCTAAGTCGTACAAGTAAAGAGATCTATTCATTGATAAGAAAAAGAAAAGGGGTGAACGGTGATTGGATTGATGAGAAAATAGAATCCTGGGTCGCGAACAGTGATTTGGTTGATGATGAAGAAAGAGAATTCTTGGTTCAGTTCTCCACCTTAACGACCGAAAAAGAAAAAAGGATTGATCAAATTCTATTGAGTCTGACTCATAGTGATCATTTATCAAAGAATGACTCTGGTTATCAAATGATTGAACAACCGGGATCAATTTACTTACGATACTTAGTTGACATTCATAAAAAGTATCTAATGAATTATGAGTTCAATAGATCCTGTTTAGCAGAAAGACGGATATTCCTTGCTCATTATCAGACAATCACTTATTCACAAACCCCGTGTGGGGCTAATAGTTTTCATTTCCCATCTCATGGAAAACCCTTCTCGCTCCGTTTAGCCCTATCCCCTTCTAGGGGTATTTTAGTGATAGGTTCTATAGGAACTGGACGATCCTATTTGGTCAAATACCTAGCGACAAACTCCCATGTTCCTTTCATTACGATATTTCCGAACAACTTTCCGTATTCGTATTACAAGCCTGAAGGTTTTTTTATTGATGATAGTGATAGTGACGATAGTGATTATCGTGACGATATCGATATTGATGATAGTGACGATATTGATGATGACCTTGATCTTGATACGGAGCTGCTAGATATGACGAATGTGCTAACTATGGATATGCCGCCGAGTATATACGGATTTTATATCGATATCACCTTTCGATTCGCATTAGCAAGAGCAATGTCTCCTTGCATAATATGGATTCCAAACATTCATGATCTGTATGTGAATTACAGATCCTTCGGTCTATTACAGAACTATCTCTCCAGAGATTGTGAAAGATATTCTACTAGAAATATTCTTGTTATTGGTTCGACTCATATTCCCCAAAAAGTGGATCCCGCTCTAATAGCTCCGAATAAATTAAATACATGCATTAAGATACGAAGGCTTCTTATTCAACAACAACGAAAGCACTTTTTCATTCTTTCATATACTAAAGGGTTTCACTTGGAAAAGAAAATGTTCCATACTAACGGATTCGGGTCCATAACCATGGGTTCCAATGCACGAGATCTTGCAGCACTTATCAATGAGGCCCTATCCATTAGTATTACACAGAAGAAATCAATTATAGAAACTAATACAATTAGATCAGCTCTTCATAGACAAACTTGGGATTTGCGATCCCAGGTAATATCGGTTCAGGATCATGGGATCCTTTTCTATCAGATAGGAAGGGCTGTTGCACAAAATGTACTTCTAAGTAATTGCCCCGTAGATCCTATATCTATCTATATGAAGAAGAAATCATGTAAAGAAGGGGATTCTTATTTGTACAAATGGTACTTCGAACTTGGAACGAGCATGAAGAAATTAACGATACTTCTTTATCTTTTGAATTGTTCTGCCGGATTGGTCGCTCAAGATCTTTGGTCTTCACCCGGACCTGATGAAAATAATTGGATCGCTTCTTATAGATTCGCTGAGAATGATTCTGATCTAGTTCATGGCCTATTAGAACTAGAAGGCGCTCTGTTGGGATCCTCACGGACAGAAAAAGATTGCAGTCAGTTTGATAATAATCGAGTGACATTACTTCTTCGGTCCGAACCAAGGAATCAGTTAGATATGATTCAAAACTA